AATCAATGGGTTCTAATAATTCATGAAAGATATTATCATATTCACACATTTCAATTATATGCGAAATCTATAAACTCTTTTTTTGGTTAAAAGTTTTTTTTTGTTCGAATCTTTCATTTCATTTCATTTCAAGTAATTGGTTGGTCGTACAATAAATATACTATAATAAAATAAATATACTATAATAAATACAAAATACAAGAATAGATAATATTTAATGAAAGAAAGAGAACATAGTTGGAACAATCAATATTCGTGATGCAACAACGGTTGCATTAGATGCAAAACAAAGGTTCTTTCTTGACCGAACTACAAGTATGGAACTCCATGATATGGAAAGACAGAATATAGAACCTAAAAGGATAATGGAAGTTATTCGTCTTTGAATCGAGTTGGACCCCCCAAAAAGAATAAAAATGAAAGTAAAGGTTTTATTTTTTTGATAGATCGTTTCGATATATCGTAGGGCACTTTTTTTCTTCTCATTCGAGATATTATGGGCAATTAACCAACCTATTAATGTACTGAATCCAATGAGTTAAAAAAAAAATAAGTAAAAGGTAATATCAGGTCGTTCGCCCCAAAATGGATTAGATCCTTTTTATTGAAAAAGAAAAGAAATGATCAAAATTGAAGTTCTTTTCAAATCCAATTTTTTTATTTTATTCCAAAATTACTTAAATATAATTTAATTTTTGAATGAAGTTACACGACACAGTTCTTATTACTATTACTTTACTCAACTCACGAATTGCACAATGAATCTGTCGATTCGGAATCACAGGACCGATCGATGTCACAGCTGATGAATCAAGAACTTTCAATTGAACTAAACTAATCCTGTCAATTGGTTTTTTCTTACCGTTACTGTTGTATCTGGGAAAAATTGAAACTTAGGTAAGTGTTTTATCAACATATGTAACAAAAAAGAACATATCTAATTTAGCTCTTTCATGCCTACTATAACTAGTTATTTCGGTTTTCTACTGGCTGCTTTAACTATAACCCCAGCTCTATTGATTGGTTTGAATAAGATACGACTTATTTGAAATGAATTGAATGAACAATTCATAAAAATGAATATTTCTCTGAGATTCCAGGTGTTCCATGGTTCCTTTACACATCAATTGCCAATTCTGGGTTATTGAGATTCACGGATAATTCAGATTAATATTTAGGGATAGATCTTACCCATCTTTTTATCCCCTCAAAAAACCAAAATGATTGAAGTTTTTCTATTTGGAATCGTCTTAGGTCTAATTCCTATTACTTTGGCAGGATTATTCGTAACTGCATATTTACAATACAGACGTGGTGATCAGTTGGACCTTTGATTGAGTAACATTTCTTTTTTTTGATTGACCTCCTCCCTGCGGGAGGTCAAAAAAAAGTTTCAATTAAACTTTTTTTTGTTAAGTTTTTTTATTGTGATTCGACATAACATAAACGGAATCACGCTCTGCAGGATTTGAACCTACGACATCGGGTTTTGGAGACCCGCGTTCTACCGAACTGAACTAAGAGCGCTTTCTTATTACAGGAGATACGACTGTAGTGTAAAGAAAAGGTTTTTTTACCCCCAAACATATCTTGCATACGTATAGCATGCAAAAATGAAAGATTATGTCCAATTTCAATCGATCTTAATTAATCCCTCGTTACTGCCCATAAGAGAAGTAATAGGTAGGGATGACAGGATTTGAACCCGTGACATTTTGTACCCAAAACAAACGCGCTACCAAGCTGCGCTACATCCCTTTTTAAAGTTCTTGTACAGTGTCATTGTACAAAATCCCTGTCTTGTTTTCCACATTGTTATTTTCCCCTCTATCTATATACAATTTTCTTGTCATTTCTTCTTTTTGGTTTCATATAATAAAATTATTTTATACATTTGAAACCTAACGTATAAAAAAATTAAAATTTATCTTATCGGCGTATCGTATAAAAAAAAGAATAAAAATTTATCGGAAATGCTCAGGAAGAAGGGGTCATCTTTTTCTTTTTTAGGGACAGGAAAATCTCATCTATCGGTTCATTGTACATATCTATTTTAGTTAGGAATTCCGCGTAAAGTAAAAAAAAATACAAATGATCTTGAACTACAACATCTGACCATACATATATGTATTACAATAAAGAAGGAGGATTTTCAATGCGAGATATAAAAACATATCTCTCCGTGGCACCTGTGCTAACTACTCTATGGTTTGGGTCTTTAGCAGGTCTATTGATAGAAATTAATCGTTTATTCCCAGATGCCTTGTCATTCCCTTTTTTTTCATTCTAGTTATTAATATGCGAAGAAATGAAGAAAATTAGGGATACAATTTTACGTGACGTGACTAAAATTTCGCCCCTTCCTTTTTTTTTCAGTTCTTTAGGATAGGAGGAGGATAGGAAGGAAAGAAAAAGAAAAAGTGTATTGAACCTCGACAAAAATCTGGTGAATCTAAGATCGAATTTTGGGGAACAGAAATGGAAATGTGTATCCAGATCTAGGGCAGGATCCACGAAATCATAGCATAGAAAGAAGATACTTAAATGAAATATTGGGATTTAAGATAGGAATAATTGATAGTTAGAAAGAAATTGTATTACTTAATTATTACTTTATTATTAATTATTACTATTACTCTATTAATATTAATTGTAATTATATAATTACAACACATACAACACAACGAAATCTTTAGAAATGAAAATTGAATTTCAAGTTAGTAACTTCTATTGATTTTCTTATTGATTTTTTTGTTCTTTTATTCTTCTTCAGTTCGGGTCGAAAATAGAAGAAGTTAAGTCGATCCAAAATCAAAAGGGGGTTCATGGCCAAGGGTAAAGATGTCAGAGTCAGAGTTATTTTGGAATGTACCAGTTGTGTCCGAAATGGTGTCAATAAAGAATCGCCGGGTATTTCTAGATATATTACTCAAAAGAATCGACACAATACATCCAGTCGATTAGAATTGAGAAAATTTTGTCGCTATTGTCACAAGCATACGATTCATGGGGAAATAAAGAAATAGATGGAACGGAACGTGTGCGCGATCTTTTCAAGGAACAGGAAGAGGAAGAACTTAACATATTTAAGTTAACATATTTAACTTAACATATATAATATAACATATATAATATACATAATATATACAATACAAATCAAACCCGATTATATTTTCATATATATATATATATACATACATATGATATGTATTATATATGATATGTATAATATAAACGATGCGAATCAAAGCTTATTTCGGTCAGATCTGAAATGAATAAAGAAATATAATTTTAGAGATAAGGAATAAACCATGGATAAATCCAAGCAACCTTTTCGTAAATACAAGCGATCCTTTCGTAGGCGTTTGTCCCCAATTGGATCGGGGGATCGAATCGATTATAGAAACATGAGTTTAATTAGTCGATTTATTAGTGAACAAGGAAAAATATTATCTAGACGGGTGAATAAATTGACCTTGAAACAACAACGATTAATTACTATTGCTATAAAACAAGCTCGTATTTTATCTTTGTTACCTTTTCTTAATAATGAGAAACAATTTGAGAGAGCCGAGTCGATCCCCAGAACTACTGGTCCTAGAACCAGAAATAAATAAACATACTCCTCAATTGACTCAAAACTCCAATCGGAACTCAAGCTCAGATTGATGTTTTGTTCAAAAGGCCTAGAATCCCGATTTATTTCTTGTGTTATAAGAAATAAAAAATGGGGGAAGAAGAAATCTTTTTTTTTTATTGAAACATGTTCGTTCATTCCTACTACTTATCTTACTTAATTTTTTTTATTCTATCTTCCCGGAGTTCATTCTCCGGGGAATTCTGTTTCAATTTCAATCATTTCTGTATTATATTTTATAATATCATATCCTTTATTTGATAATCTTATTGGAAATCATGTAAAGACAATTCTTATTTGATATAGATATTTGCGCAAGTATTTTACGATTAAGAAGCAATTGCTTCTTGTACAGATTTGGTATTAATCTGCTATAATTATAGAATACCTTATTCTCACGAATTACTGCATTTATTCGAGTGATCCACAAACTACGAAAATCCCTCTTTTGCCTGCCTCTATCTCGATGAGAGGAAACCAAAGCTCTCATTTTCTGTTGAGTAGTCGTTCGAGTAAGTCTTGAATGAGCCCCAATAAAGGTTGATGCAAATAAACGAATTTTTGTTCGACGTTTCCGAGCTGTATATCCTCGTCTAACTCTGGTCATTGAATCAAATTAAACCTTAATGAATAACTAATTGATTTCTCTTCTTTCAGTCATCCTTTACCCCCCGTCAATTAATAACAAAACGGATTATTCCGATATATAAAATATAAATTCCAATGGCTTTTGCTACTATGACTTTCCCCAACCACGATTTTTTATTCCTTCCAGGCATTTCACCTGGAAATAAGAAATTCTAACGATACCAAATAAAAAAAAAATAGTGGGTTCCATCGTTTCTATGGTTACTTTTTTTTTAAACGGTGAGGTCCTCTCTATACACCGGAGCCTCTTCTTTCATTTTATCAAATGTTATTGTTAACTTGTATAGTTCACACTCTTTGGCTCTACCCATCAATTATACAGTAATAGTTCTTTTCACAATAAGAGTTATCCATACAGTGACGGCATTTAATTATGAAAGTTGGCTAGGTAGCTGACCCTGTTAGTCCGTTCTTTCAAGAATAGGAGTATAACCTTTTTGCTTCTTATAATACCATTTCCTCCGCTTAATGGATAACCATTTGCCCCCAATGGGGAATTGCTTTTCATCTCAAATCTAGGTGATTGGATTTGCACCAATGTAAACCATAAATTCCAAACACAATATAGGTATATGATAGATCTTCTCTATCTATCCTATTCATTGGTACTGGTCATTGATACTGGAAAATTGTCTCATTTGTTCGAACTCATGATCTGAACGAGTCGCACATACACCCTAGTGCATGTTCCTCGACGCTGAGGACATCCTCTAAGAGCGGGAGATTTCGTGACATTTCTTATTGGCTGTCTTGTGTTTCTAATAAGTTGTTTAATAGTTGGCATGTCGTATGTATATATAGAATTCTAGAATGGAATGGGTTGGTTTAGATCGATCTTAACCTGATGATTGATGATCATGAATTTTTTTTTCTATTCAATATCAAATCGCAGAAAATTCGAATTATGGTTTGAAATGGATTTACATGAAATCCCTAGTATTTTCATTTTCGACCGCTACAAGATCAACAATGCCATGAACTTGGGCTTCTGTTGCTGACATAAAAACATCTCTTTCCATGTCTTCGGATACAACCCATAAAGGATTACCCGTTCTTTGTACATAAACCTTTGTGAGGGTTTCGCGAAGTTTCAGTAGTTCTTCCGCTTCCAGGATAAATTCGCCTGCTTGTGCCTCATAAAAAGAACTAGCAGGTTGGTGAATCATAACCCTGATGATATTGATATAACATCATGAAGGATTCTTCTATCTTACATGATTGGGCTAAAGTAAGGGATAAAAAAAATATAAGAAAAAAATAGAATTGTACAACCGTACAGGCATCTTTTGTGCATACAGCTCTACAATGGAATTTACTTTTTCTTTTTCTTCTCTTCTATTCTATTGAAGAAAGAAATAGAATCCATCCGATCCGGATCGTTGAATGATCCATTTACCACCCTTCCTTTCGTAGGAGTAAAAAAAATACTATGATGGTTCTGTTGCTTTATATATTTATTTTGTCTGTGATTTAGCAATCCCAAAGTTCCTTTCTGATACGATCAAATAAGGAAAAAAATGATCTTTTTTTTTTCATTTTTGTACTTTTTCTTTCATAACATAAATATCAGAAAGAGAATTCTGGTGTGAAAAAGAATGGTTTGTGACGCTGAAATGTACCCCCGACACATAAGATCAAATCCGAAATGACTTCTGTTTCATACTACTATCTCGACATAAAATCTCATGTTATGAAAAAAACAATAATGGTTTGCTCATATCGAACTCGAAGTGCCATGCTGTTATTACTTATTATTCATATTCAATATGGCGAAGGCATAGTCTTCCTTTTTTTTTCAAATAAAAAAACTCATTGGCGCCAAGCGTGAGGGAATGCTAGACGTTTGGTAATTTCTCCTCCGACCAGAATGAAAGATCCCATTGAAGCGGCTAATCCCATGCATATTGTATGCACATCGGGTGGCACAAATTGCATAGTATCATAAATGGCTATTCCTGGTATTACCCATCCGCCGGGAGAGTTTATAAATAAATAAAGATCCCTAGTATCATCTTCTATACTGAGATATACCATGAGACCAAGAAGTTGATTCGAGATCTCGCTATCAACTTCTTGGCCTAAAAAAAGTAATCTTTCTCGATGAAGTCGGTTGATTAGGACAAAATTGGTTCCCTTAGGAACCGTACGTGCACCTTTGGATGCATACGGTTCAAAAAAAAATTGCGAAAAAAAGAATCAATGTGTCGATTCCAGTTCTATTTCTTTTTTTTTTTCTGTAACAGGTTTTTGTTTTTCTAATGAAGGGGGTTTTCTTCTTCTATTTTTCAAAAAACATAAGATGAGTTTTTGTTCCCTTACCTATAAAAAAAAGAATTTACTGAACTTATTGAACTAACCTCTCATTGATGTATTGTTTCATCGTGATTCAAATCACGATGTCATTTTATTGTTCCTGAATGGGCCCTTTCAATTTTTTTAGGTTCATGTTTGTTCTACTCCGGGAAAAGATCTGCCCGAATTCTATTTGTACATATAGGGCAAATGATCTCAGTACCACTTTTTTTGTTACGACTTCTTTTTCAATTTGTTTCATGTCTTCTCCAAACTATTCGATGCATTCATCATACTACTCCATTGGTTGGCAGTTTGAGATCGCTCCTATAGTAAGTATAAGAATCGTTTATGATACAAGTGGTAATCGTACATATATTATCAATTTGTTACCAATTTGGTATTTTCTGAACGGAGCCTGGAGACTTTATTTTATCAGTCCAAGTCAACCATAAATTCTTCTAATTGATAATATTGATCCCAATATAAATTGATCTAATTGTACTTCACGCTCCAAATGATTGATGGTTCACTCAATCTCAATACAATATTTCTTGGGCGAAACAGAGGATATCTCGATCGGGGGAGAGAACGGGTAAATCCCATATGACCCAATATGTCTGACAAGTCGCACTATACGTCAACCCAAACTGCATCTTCCTCTCCAGGACTCCGAAAAGGTACTTTTGGAACACCAATGGGCATTAAATTAAAGAAAAAAAATTAAGTACTATACTTCACTTTAATATGGAAACGTAACAATGGGTTTATTGTCTTCATCCTTTTTTCTGTTTATTCTATTTTCTAGATAGATTGATTGGAAGGTTTATAGAGTAAGATAGAATGAATAAAGAAAAATTCTAACGAACGGAGCAATCGATCGTTCGAATGATAAACAAGTATCTATGCATTCGTTCCCACAAAATAGGACCAATTCTCCCATTGCGTATTGGTACTTATCGGGTATAGAATAGATCTGCTTCTCTTTGTTCTTATGAACAGAATTGTTCCGTTATTTTCAATGGAACGGAATAAATATTAACTCTTTCTCATACAGAATCCACTGAAAAGGTTAGGTACTTAGGTACATAGTATAGTCCTTTCCAATGCGATAAAATAAGGTGACATAGTGTCTATTTATCTTTGATAAAGGGGTATTTCCATGGGTTTGCCTTGGTATCGTGTTCATACTGTCGTATTGAATGATCCCGGTCGATTGCTTTCTGTCCATATAATGCATACAGCTCTAGTTTCTGGTTGGGCCGGTTCGATGGCTCTATACGAATTAGCGGTTTTTGATCCCTCTGACCCTGTTCTTGATCCAATGTGGAGACAAGGTATGTTCGTTATACCCTTCATGACTCGTTTAGGAATAACCAATTCGTGGGGTGGTTGGAGTATTTCAGGAGGAACTATAACGAATCCGGGTATTTGGAGTTATGAAGGTGTCGCAGGGGCACATATTGTGTTTTCTGGCTTGTGCTTCTTGGCAGCTATCTGGCATTGGGTGTATTGGGATCTAGAAATATTCTGTGATGAGCGTACGGGAAAACCTTCTTTGGATTTGCCCAAGATCTTTGGAATTCATTTATTTCTCTCAGGGGTGGCTTGCTTTGGCTTTGGCGCATTTCATGTAACAGGTTTGTATGGTCCTGGAATATGGGTGTCCGATCCTTATGGACTAACTGGAAAAGTACAATCTGTAAATCCAGCGTGGGGCGCGGAAGGTTTTGATCCTTTTGTTCCGGGAGGAATAGCCTCTCATCATATTGCAGCGGGTACATTGGGCATATTAGCAGGTCTATTCCATCTTAGTGTCCGTCCGCCTCAACGTCTATACAAAGGATTACGTATGGGAAATATTGAAACTGTACTTTCTAGTAGTATCGCTGCTGTTTTTTTTGCAGCTTTCGTTGTTGCTGGAACTATGTGGTATGGTTCAGCAACTACCCCAATCGAATTATTTGGTCCCACTCGTTATCAGTGGGATCAGGGATACTTTCAGCAAGAAATATATCGAAGAGTTAGCGCCGGACTAGCCGAAAATCTGAGTTTATCGGAAGCTTGGTCTAAAATTCCCGAAAAATTAGCTTTTTATGATTACATTGGTAATAATCCGGCAAAAGGGGGATTATTCAGAGCAGGCTCAATGGACAACGGGGATGGAATAGCTGTTGGATGGTTAGGACACCCCGTCTTTAGAGATAAAGAAGGGCGCGAGCTTTTTGTACGTCGTATGCCTACTTTTTTTGAAACATTTCCGGTAGTTTTAGTAGATGGAGACGGAATTGTGAGAGCCGATGTTCCTTTTAGAAGGGCAGAATCAAAGTATAGTGTTGAACAAGTAGGTGTAACTGTCGAGTTCTATGGTGGCGAACTCAATGGAGTTAGTTATAGTGATCCTGCTACTGTAAAAAAATACGCTAGACGTGCCCAATTAGGTGAAATTTTTGAATTAGATCGGGCTACTTTGAAATCCGATGGTGTTTTTCGTAGCAGTCCAAGGGGTTGGTTCACTTTTGGGCATGCTACGTTTGCTTTGCTCTTCTTTTTTGGACACATTTGGCATGGTGCTAGAACCTTGTTCAGAGATGTTTTTGCTGGTATTGATCCAGATTTGGATGCTCAAGTGGAATTTGGAACATTTCAAAAAATTGGGGATCCAACTACAAGGAGACAAGTAGTCTGATACAACATTGCTCTGGTATCTTTCGCCTCTATTTTTTTTGATTTGACATAAGGTACCGGAGAAATCTTGATTTGAATCACCATTTATTCTTTGACTCTTTACTTTTCTTTATATGGTAAATGATCCCAAATGAATAGGTGTGGAAGCTATAATTGTAAACCACGATCGAATCTATGGAAGCATTGGTTTATACATTCCTTTTAGTCTCGACTTTAGGGATAATTTTTTTCGCTATCTTTTTTCGAGAACCGCCTAAGGTTCCGACTAAAACTAAAAAAATGAAATAATTTTTCATTATCTCAATTGAAGTAATGAGCCTCCCAATATGGGAGACTCATTACTTCAACTAGTCCCCGTGTTCTTCGAATGGATCTCTTAGTTGTTGAGAGGGTTGCCCAAAAGCGGTATATAAGGCGTACCCAGTAAAGCTTACAAGTAAACCAGATATGGAGATGGCGACTAGGGTTGCTGTTTCCATTTTTAGATAATTTCAAGATCACAATGATCTACGATAAGATCGTTTATTTACAACTACAACGGAATGGTATACAAAGTCAACAGATCTCAACCAATGAATAGTATTTTATGGCTACGCAAACCGTTGAGGGTAGTTCTAGATCTGGGCCAAGACGAACTACTGTAGGGAATTTATTGAAACCATTGAATTCGGAATATGGTAAAGTAGCACCGGGCTGGGGGACTACACCACTTATGGGGGTCGCAATGGCTCTATT